TTGACTGCCCCCATGATGTTGTTGCTAGCAAATACCGCTGTTTTTAGTTTTGGATCTTCCAAATCATTCCCGCAGTAGATCCGGACCGATTTTTTTCTGATCCTTCGATAAAAAGATTCATTCTCCTCATAAAAAAGAGGAGGTAGAACCAATAAAGATTTCTTTTTCGATTCATCTCTGGAGTTGAATACCTCATTCAAGAATTTTTTTTGATCCAACCCGTAGGAATCAATAGAAAAGGCAAATCCCCTATGATACACCAGATCCGGCTCGGTTATTGATAGAGTGAATAGATCTGCCATTTCTTGAAATCTCTCTTCTGATTCAAAATCGTGGTGTAACGTGTATCCCCCTTTGTTCCGGTTATGGAATAGATGAAATAAATCCAAAAATGGATTTTTTTTCAAGAATGAAATCTTATTGGAACTGTCCATATCTGGTTCATCCTTCGGAACCATATCACATCCCGGATCTGATGAAATAGGATGAATTGAGACGGTATTTTGTAAATACGTAATTATCTTGAATATATCAACCATTTCTTTATTTTCCGATCGCCTGGAAGGGACAAAAGAAACATCTTGTTTTTTCTTCAAAAATTTCTGATCTCTAGTGGACCTCTCAGTAGGATTCGAACCCAGATGAAGTTCTGACCATCTGTCAGAGAAAAAAGAACGAATTGATCTTGTAGGATTCCCAAGAAATTCTTCGATTTCTTTCGGAAGCAGATGATTATTCATCTGCTTCTCACGTTTCGTGAATAGCCGGGACATTGAGGAAGATCCAAAAAGGCATTTCGGGAATCGATCTGATTCTATCTCTGTTCGTTCCGTTTGAAGAAAGGAAGGATCCCAAAGAATCGATCTTTCTTTTAGTTGCTGAATCTCTGTTTGATCGATCAATGTGTGATATTCTGAATCCTCATTTCTAATGGAATCGAAATGATCTCTGGATTGATCAGAGGATCCTTTCGATTGGCTAGAATCCGTTACTTGAACGAAAATAGATCTTGTGGAATCATATTGAATATTTGACAATACATTCCGTACCCTGCTAAAAAACCGATCCTTGTTTACCAACCACACATTGTCTAACCAAATCCAATTCTCTCTCGATACGTTCCTCAAAAAATCCGATTCGTGCTGATTCTTCCCCCAACTAACGAAGAGATCTTGGCGGAATTGCCACATATGAAATTGAGCACAATTTTGCAAAGAAATACCCCACTTGTTTCTCGAGAAGAGATGGGAAACGTGCTCAATATCATTGGATTGAATAGTTGCCTCAGCTCCTTGTTGTTTGAAGAAACCCTCCCCTTCAATTGGTCTTTTTTCACGAAAAGCAGACATGAGATAACAAATCAAGTCTTTCCCTAAGATTTCGAATAGCTGTCCCGAATTCAAGTTGATTATGTTTCGCTTCTTCCTCGGAGAAAGACGATCAAACAATTCCCAATCATGGTCCTTGCGGATCGGATCATCCGTATAGGATAAAAAAAGAAACTCCAGATATTTGCTATCTTTCTCTTTGAATGAGATCTCAATTCCAGCTACGGTTTCATTAGCTATCTTACAACTAGAATCCCTCTTTTTTCCGATCCGGTTCCTCCACCACTGCGAACCCCGGTTCGATCCAGGCATGATACACTTTTTATTTATTGGGAGAACCCAAGTACTCTCTTGCGGATCCATGAAACAACTCTCAGAAATCTTTTTCTCTTTTGGAAGATACAGGAGCGAAACAATCAACCTATTGATATTGGAAGACCAAAAAGATTCTTCCAATGTCTCATTTCTGGGTCCAATGGAATTCATAGGTATAGGAAGAAGCCCCATCAAATAGAGATTTTTTCTTTCGACCATCTTTCGATTGGTAATACGAGATATAAGGACCACTACTACAAGCAGTACTACACCTTTGATCGTGAAATATCGATTGCTTGTTGAACCCTGTGAATCACGTGAAAGTAGGATACCCCAAATTCGGGGGTCAGAGAGTTTCATAAAACGTTCTTGGTGGAAAAAAATGTGAGTGAAAGATCCCACTGAATCGAATTTGATCCATGAATCTAAGAAATAGTGAGAATTCTTGATCTCTCTCAATATCTCTCTCAATTCGAAGATCCAGGATTTGAATTGATATCGTTTCATTGATTCCTCCTAAAGATTTTCATTGATTCCTCCTAAAGATTTCATTTCAATTGGAATTTGGTTATTCACGATGTACAATGAGCCCTGTTAAGCATCCATGGCTGAATGGTTAAAGCGCCCAACTCATAATTGGCAAATTCGTAGGTTCAATTCCTGCTGGATGCACGCCAATGGGAACGTTCAATAAGTCTATTGGAATTGGCTCTGTATCAATGGAATCTCATCATCCATACATAACGAATTGGTATGGTATATTCATACCATAACATATGAACAGTAAGAACTAGAATTCTTATCGATACTGGAACTCATAGAGAAGAAAATGGAGTTATGGATGGAATCAAATATGC